GAAAGAACGCGAAGCGCTAGCGCTATAGGATCGGTTTTTTGGGGGGAATAAGCTCGCTTCTTCACAAGCTTATCCCCGGCCCCGACCGGGAGCTGCAGGGTCTCCCCATCTTTCCTAAACTTCCCCCGGTCTTCGGCCGGAGCTGTATGAGGCAGAAACTCGTCCCACGTACGGTTCGGAGGCCGAGCCCCACCCCAGCAGTAATGGTGCGGCTTAGGTCAACTAACACAAAGAAGATACAGTTCACTCAACGGTTGCCTTTGGGTTCCGAACTCCATATGGGGAAGGAGCGTTGTTGTTTGCGAGGTCTCGATCATTTACATGGACCCACTTTTCATTCCATTTGTGGGAATTTGATGATCTATAAACCGTCCCTAAGGAACGATCGGCTCATGTTTGAGCATGATGAATCACTTCGCGCCGACCTGTTGCTAATAAACTTTCCGGCCTCATATGAGAATGGAAAACTGGAGCATTTTCTGCATCGGTGGATGAAGAATCGCGAACATAATAATTTCTGGTTGACCATGTTCCCAGAAAAAAGATACTTTCGAGAAACGACGAGCACGACTGAAGTGGCTATACATACAAATCTATTTACAGATCTATATGCTTCGATTGGAACTTCCAGTTCCAGAACAGGAGGCTGGTATACCACCATAATGAAACTTCCTTTTATTTTTTTTATTCGGATAGGATTTATGTTGGCTTCGTCGGGAGGCTCGCGTAGTTTGTTACGTCAGCTCCAAAAGGATAAGTTGCGTTGGAATCGAGAAAGTTCCGTGGAGTTTCATAATTGCATAAAAGGAATCAAAGTAGTGGCTGCGGCGCGTCGAGGCACTTCTTCGACGGTCCCCCTCCGCCCGAACGAGACAGAATGGGCGGGCACTACTAACCAAGCCAAGCCTAGTTCTCGCCGATAGGCGCTGGTAGCTTGCTTCCAAGCCTTGCCTTATAGTTTTGTTGTGGCCATGGCCCGAAGGAGCCTTACGCACTTGTACAATGCTCAAGTTAAGGCTCTGGGCAACGAGTAGGATGGAGCCTTGACTTTCTATTATATTAGTAAAGCGTGCCATATATATTGAGGGAAGGGAAAAAAGGGGTCTCTTTCCTCGCCCGAGGTGCCAGGGGTAAGGCTTTGTCTTATATATAAGTAATTCGGTCTTCCTGGGTGCCCGAGGGGCTTTCTTTGTGAGTCCTTAAGATCTCCGAAGGGCATTCTAAGTCGCTGTCAAAGGAAAGGACTGGAAAGCCTTTGTCTCTCTTGCAGCTCCTCTTCCTGGGCTCCCTGCTCTATACTTTTTCATGTCCCACCACCTGACGAGCCTGAATCACATGTCTGAGAAGGACCCCTAGAATAGAACCCGTCTTTTCTTCATTTGGTGAAGGTGAATATGTGGCATGAGCCCGCAGCTCACCCTCTCGATTGAGATCTATTCCCCTCTTTGACTGGAAATGCTTCATTGACTGATCCACTGATCTACGACCACCCTATCTTGCTGGAATAAAAACCCAGATCTCCGACCACATTGAATCTAGTCTTTATGAAGGAAAGTCTTTACTATTTAATCAAAAAGAAGGAAATCTCTAGTTTCACGCAGCACATGTACTCCCCCCATTACTAGTTCTAATCGCAGGCCCTCCAATGGAAAAAGCCTAGAATGGGCAAATCAACGAACTATCGAAAGAGCACGGAACAGAAGACAGGCCTTCCCTCTTCCTTGACATTGAGATTTGCGAGATTGTAGCCCGAAAGCTTCTTTCTTTGATTAGCTGACCCTAGTAAGTGGAATCTTGGACTGCCACCCTTGGGCTACTTTCTCAATATTGAAATTATAAGGCTAGGTTGTTTACTGACTGATCTCTGTTCGAAGCTTGTAAGACCTTTTGACTTTGTTGAATTATCTGCCCTTTTTATTTTGAAGTCCAGGCTACCGCATTCCGAAGCAATGGAAAGACAGCACTCCAACTTATTGATTGAGCTATACCTCGTGCAAATGGATAATCCCTTTGGTGCGTGGTCCGGGGACACTACTTTTCCTTTTGTCGTAGCTTAGAGACTTATAGCCTTTAGTCCACCTGCCCGTCGCTTACTCTATAGAAGTAGGACGTGGGTTCAGCTCTAGATATAAGATAAATTAGTTAGTACGTGTGGGTGAAGTCTCTCCTTCTTTTGTTGGATTGAAAGGCTAGCCTACCCTTTATTATTAGTTAAGGAGTCGCTTATCCTCGTTCCTAGATAGCAGCTGAGGAACTGCCCTAAGACAAAGATAAGGTAGTAGATTCAAAGCGGGATTCTCTGGCCCTGTCGTACTCTTTCCTGCGCTTGCTTCTTGCTTGTTGGTTAATGCAAACTTGGGATTCTTGCCTATGCTCTTTCCTTCCCACATTGCTTGCCCTACTGTTCTGGTTGAACTACGGCTTTGGCTGAACTACCACCTGACACCAGTATTCTTAGCTTACTGTCTGCTTCCTGCCTGATCGGTGCTGACTGCCTGTTCTTGCTTGTCTTGGGCCTGCACTTCTGGCTTACCGGCTTGCTTGTTTGCCTGACTATCTGACTACTACGACTATTCTGCTTGGCTATCGGACTACTTAACACCGGGATTCTTGTCTGTGCTGCTTACTCCCTTTCTTCTTACCTGAAAGCTGGATAGCTCTCTCATTCGGCTTACAGCCTACCACTTGCTACCAACCCTTGCTGCTCTGATAGCTCGGCCTAAACCTACAGCTTCAATCAAGGTTGCTGAAATAAAGCAAAGAGCTACCTTTGCCATATAATTGACTGCAGAATTAGGATCTTCCCCTTTGGGAAATACATATATATGGTGAAGGCCTTAACTAACCTTCATACTCCGAAAACCTTACTTAACTAACCACTTTATCCTCCGTTTATTCATGTCTTTCTCCTTATCTTATCCATCTATCTATGCCGGAAAGAGCGCCTTTACTTAAAACCGGAAGGGCGAGCCACAAAGTAGGTAGAGTATGCCGCTTCGCTTGCCCTTTCTCGTTTCCTGAGTGAGGAGAATGAACCTCTTCGGCAAATACATGATAAGGTCACACTCAAAAAGACAGTCATGGTGTAGAGAGTCACAGAAAGGGCTGTGGTGCTCATTTCTTTTTCTTTTCTAGGATCGCAATTTCCTGCGCTGTGTCCGTGCCAATAGTGATATCCTAATTCGGCTACCTCTCCCACTCATCAAGGCAGAACATCAGAAGCGAAACGATTGCCAAGGGAGACCGGGGTATTGCCCCTTCACCTAGAAAAGGATCCGTTATTGGAGTGCAGCCCTTCTCAGGGCCCCCTGAGTCAGAGCAACCCCGCCGGGGCGATCCAGTCACCCGGAGAAGAGTTGAGTTGTGCTTATATACTTATATATATATATATATATTCTAATAATTAGGATTACGCGAGCTCACCTAAAGGCAAGTCGGGTTATGACAGCTGGGGGTAGTCATCGATTCTCCAAGATGGCAGGCTTCCATTCTCGGAGGATCACGAATGATGCAACGGAGCTTCTCTCTATCTGCAGAAGACATGGGGGCCTGGGTCTGGCCCTTACCAGAACTCTGGTTCCCTCTGTACGGTCTAGAATCAGCTACCAGTTCAGACCTCTCTGAAATATTAGAACCACCACTCATAGCACGACGACTTGCTTCACCCTGAAATGGAATTGTAAACAGATTCCAAGGAAGGTCAAGTATCCTTCCCTAGAACCTGCACCCTCTGAAGCTCATACTCAGATCGAAGCCCGGCCAGATACTCGAAGATTCTCCGCTGCTCATTCAGTTTCCTAATGCCTTCCACTGTGGTCGCTAAGGGCTGATAGTGATCTAATTTCTCCCACTTCTTTTTCAGAGCCGCGTAGTACTCTTCCATGGGCATCTCCCCTTGCTGCATGGTGACAATCTCCCGATGCAGTTGGTAATTCCATGCCAAAGAATTAATCCATCTCTGGAACCGAAGCCAACAAGTTCAACCTTCACCACGTGAACGCTACAAGCTAGTCTCATCCTTATCCCTATCCTTTAGATCTATATCTTTGTTGATTGATACCCTCAGGTTCCTTCTCTCCTTTTCATTTAAGGACATTAGCAAGAAGCGCTTAACTTAAGGAGATTGCGCCGGCTTCTTTCCCCAAAAAAGAAGTAAGTGAATCTGGAAGTGAGTCCGCTCCGCTAAGGCTTCTTCCTTTCTTTTCTAGGCTTTCTAGCCCTAGAAATCAGTCCACTAGAAATGGATGCGTGAAAAAGAAATCATCTTTCTTAAGCCTAACGACTACTTTATGTTAATGACGATTTTGAATGTTTGCGATTTATATTAGTCACCCCTTTCCTGTTATACCGAAATTACTTGGTCCGATCCAGCTCCAGCTTCCTGCTACTATAAAGACAACTAAAGGTAATGCCAATTATCTTACTTACTCTTTTTTTTTGATAGCAAGGGCGAGGAAATCTGGTAGAAGCGAAGCGCTTACGTTTACATAATAGGGGCTCAGCTCAGCTCTTTCATTTGATGTCAGGATTGACTATGAATTCTCCTAGTGAGCAGTTGTGGTTATTATTTTATAGTACGGTTTGAAGAAGGACAAAAGTTCTGGCTGTGGCTTTCGTTGAGCCGATTGTGCGAGACCAAGAGCTCTTCAAGAATGACCAGCAATGGCAAAGAGCCCAACACTTGATCGATCGTACATGTGTTCGGCTATGCGTAGAGTAGTTCGGTTCGTGTTCAATACATAGAGCGCGCAGGCGTACTTTCGTTACGGACTTTTCCTATTCTATTCTCATTACGAGATGAGCGGGTTGGAGAATAAGATCAAGTCGAAATATATCAATTCTTTATCTTCTTCATTCAAAGGAGAGTATAGATGGGACGGTCAAGAGATTCTGGCTATCAAGTTCCAGTGTGATCTACGCCTGTTAGACTGCCGGGCTGTAATGGATTGGACTATGAATACTTCTTTCTAGTGAAAGAAGGATATCGTATCGGGTTGAAAAAGAATATCTTATTAAAGAAATAGGTTGAGTACGCCCGGTTCACCAGGGCTCTTGGGTGGATTCTGAACAGGCCAGTTCTTCATCTTTTGGTTGCTGTCTTCATCCCTTGTTCTCTACAGAGTAGGCAAGTGCATCGCTCAATGGATTCTATTCTGGAGGAGCAACTTCGCTTGTTAGCTATGCCCTTTCGCCTTTCCTTGACTAAACAACTGAATCGCTCTACTCTCATGATTACGATTGTGCTAAATCAACCCGGCCAGAAGGAATCAACAGATGCGCTTAAACCGGTCTCGGCTAAAGCTGCCTATCTCCATCCAAGGAGAAGAAAGTAAAATATCTTATCTGAGTAGGATTTGAAAGCATATTTCTCGATCGTTTAGTTTTGCCTTTGTAGGTGCCTTTGAGACAGAGGGAGTCCCGGAGAGACTGGTATTAGCTTATTAGTTAGTAAAGTGGAGTTGCATCCCATCCGTTGCTCACTTCCCCCTGGAGTGAGTTGAGTAGTTCACCAGGTTTGTAGGTTCAATGAAATAATATGAATTGGAGGAAGCAAGGTATAATGTAATTATGCTCAGTCCGGTCAAGGCTGAAGCTGGAGGGAGAGGTAAATAAAAAGATTGAGTTGGATGGCCAATATCGCCAGTGTGCTATTAGGAGCTGGGAATTATTTCAACGACGGTGGCCCCCCTTTCCCTGTCCTGGAAGGTGGGATAAGGTGCCTCCCCCCCTTCTCTGGGCTTGGATAAGGATGACTTTCCAGAGGCTAGATCCTACGTACGGTTCTTTTCTCATATGAGCTAAAAGAATGCTAAACCTGCCGCAAGTCAGGAATAGAGTCCGTCCTTCCCCTACTCCTATGGAGCTACTTTGTTCCAGTCACTCAGCGTGATACCATCAGTGTGCTCCTAGCTCTTGCAGGTGGGTAGCTTCCCTCGTCTGATAAGGTAGCTCCGGTAGTCTCGAGAAGCTGCTGCTGGGCCTTGTATAGGTCCAGTCCAATAAGTGTCCCATTTCCGAGGTCACTATAAAGAGTCGCGACCTATTCAGCGACATATGAGTTTGTCGCATAATGAGCCCCGCTCCTCTGAGCAACCTCTGAGGTAAGCTGAGCTCCCAAGGCGTGCATTGCTTCCTTTAGTCAGTACTGGTCCCCGTTTATCCCGATCTGGATTTCCTTTCTTGTCTAATAGAGGCAGGCAGTGCGGAGTCCCCTTGCTTTCTTCTTCATGCAGGTTCGGATAAGCTGCTGCGGCTAGAGAGCTTAGAGTGCGTTTAGGGAGTTTAGCTACTAATCCTATCCTTACTAACTCAATAGAGAGTATTTCACTTACAGTATAGAATCAAAATAGATAAATAGAGGAATCGGCGGACAAGCGTTGTCGCTTTAGGTCCAATTTCTGCTGCTTAGCTCAGTGCGCTATCCAGATCTCGAATCATTGGAATTCACTTTGCTTGCTTCCCGTTCTATTAGATAGAATGGATTCCCCGGTCAAACTGGTCTGGAATCAATCAGTAGTACGTCCCGCGCTTGATTGGCGAAGGAAAGCCGGGAATTTTGAATCTTTCATGTAGATGAAATTTTGATACTCTGCACATTAAGCGGGAAGCGATCGGTCGCAGAAAAGAAATCGTAACTAAACTTCAATACGACGTAATCGCTCCAGAGGCTTTATGCAGATGAAAAGTCCCATCCATAGAGATGAGTTAAAGTCCAGTACCGCCACAAAACCTTGATCCCAACTGCCTCGAAAGCGAAGTATGCAAGCAACCTGAGTGAGCTGAGTGCTTTTTTTACAAGGAGAGGCACAGTACCGGAGCCAGAATCGCGAAGAGCAGATGAAGGAGAAGGTCATATTCCCCATGGGTTAAGGTAGACAGCTAGAGGAGAGAGCTTTTGAAGCTAGCTTTTTTCATGTGCAAGGTATGGGGAAGGCTTTCAACCGCTCCCCCACGATCTTTCTACAAACGATAGGCTTTGGCTAGCCGTTCACCCTCCGATGTGACGGCGGATCTTGATCGATTCAAGTGAGAGATTGAGGATGGTGGGCTTACGCTTAGCACTTTTTAGCGAGTTGAGCCAAGGCCAGGGGCCACGGCAATAGAGAAAGGTCGGGGTTCTCTCCGAAGATAAGTGATCATCGCCATATGAGATATAGTCCCTGCGTGCTCGACCTCGGCCGTGGGATGACTTGCCCGGAGGCGGGGAGTACTACTGTTTGCAGGGAAAGCTTCCTGATAGCGCGACCCACCCTACTACAAAGGCCCGACCGCGACCCAATTAAAAAGGTCAGTCAAGGGAGTTATGATCGACCCAGCCTACCTGGAAACGATAGAAGTGAAACAAACCTTCCCCTTACCACTTTCGGGTTCAGACAAGCGATAAAGAATAAAACTAAACGAACTAGTAGGAGTTGCCCAGGTGACTAGATTTCATCCATTCATTAGGGCACACTTAAACTACTACAAATCGGGTGAAGGGGCGCTGTGCTGTGATAGTAGTGTTTGTTCGATCAAACACAATGGAATGAGCAGAAGGCGTTAGCCGCAACTCAACCATATCTTTACCGGCTAGCTAACAATAGCGCACGAGCAAACAGTAGAGAAAGCAGTGTGTGATCAACTGCAGTCACTCCTCATGGACCACCGATTCCAGCTTAAGGCTTTAAAACTGTAAGAGGGGAGGGGTGCACCTTTGATTAGATAAGGCTGAAAAGTAGTTTTCCAGGCTTTAGTTAGAGGCAGAGAGGTGTTACTCTATCAAGCTGGGGCCCGGGCAGCGAAAGTTCTTCAATCTCACTGATTTCCTTACCCTTTCCTCCGAGAGAAGGGCACTTGCAGGTCCTTCCCAGTAGTGTTTGATAAAGCAATCAACAGAATGACACAAGCGAAGGAAATGACTGACTTCCACGGGAAGGAGTGATTGAACCGAGCGTGCGACTACAATGTGATATAAGATAGAATCATATAAGATATTGACACTTGTTTTAGCTTCAGCTCGAACCACCCACCGGATAGACTCTCAAAGCACATTGCGACCCCCGTCCCGATTCGCCATTGTCCCCGCCCCCCCTCTATAGTAAGTTGTAAGTACTACTTACCCCTATTTGAGTAAAGGCCCTTTCTTTTACTTTTAGAGTAAATTCTTTCACGCGTCAGCGCTCATCCGTTGCTTGTTGGATTCACTTACCGAATTTGAGTGGCTCCATGTCACAGCCATATAACTTGTCACAACTCAACACTCCTTCAATCGGAACTTCTCCTTACACCGGAGAGAGAGAAGGCGCTTTAGCCCACCACATGGAGGGTTGTACATACCAACAACCAGGTTTAGCAACTAGAATAGGAATGGCGGGCCAAACAACTTCATGAGCTCTGACTTTGCTTCTGTTGGTGATAGTGATGGTGCGGGGTCGGGGGATGGATACTAGTACTGGGACTGATTCCGATGCGAGGAATGCTCCTACCCGCGCTGTCTCCTCGTCCATACCTATAGTACCTCTATCTCTTAAAGCTCCGGAGAATCTTCTATTGGAAATGGATGTGGATACGCGCGTGCGCCCATACCAGTAGGGATACTGGCTATATAATCGGAGGGGGCCCGCCTACGTTACTTATTCCATTGCTGGATCCACCTTCCGGGCGATGGTTCCACTGCTGGATAAACAACTCGGCAAAGTGGCTCTTAAATAAGCTGTGCCTGGCATCAACTGAATATGGATCTTCGATAAAGGGCTATGGACCTGGACCCTCCTACAGGAAGATGAAGTACGTAGTCCTACCCACCCACCAAGTGACCAAGCTCTCCTCCTCCTTGTGCAAGGCCCCTTAGGGCCTTTGCCTTGCGATTGAATGAGTTGGTTTGCTAATAGGTAGCCTTTCTGCTTTCGGACAAGTAGCTAAAAGTCGTAAATCAATCCTTTCGAAAGTCAGGTTCATGTTGACGTGCCTTTGGACTTTCAGACAAGACTAAAAGCAAAAGCGTCGTTGCCAAAAACAACCTTTTATACGGCCTTCCTCGAAACGGCGTGAAAGCCTAACTAGAAGCTATGAAGACTTACCAAACTAGACATACTAATTCTAACGAGAAAGCCAATCCCCTTCTTAATGAGAGATGGAGCTCAAACTAGACCATTCCATTCCGTCACGAGTTACTTCGTTCCTTGATAACCCATCCTATTCCTTTCAGTTTTCACTGCGGATGTCTCCGATGGAAGTCCCCCCTGGGCCTAGCTTTCTTTAACCTTGAATGAACTTAGTGCCTTGCCCACTGTCTTAGCCGGGAATGCTCCTTTTCATAGCTCGTAATTCATTTCTGTTTCATATTTCAGTTACGGGAAAAGCGAACTAAGATTTTTGAGAACGGAGGTCAAGAAGTTCACTTACCTGAAACCCATCCTTCTCCTCTCTCTTTCCGATTCCTTCCTTGCTTGCATGCTTCAAGAGCTACCAGAGCAGAGGAATCGAACTGCCATACAATATCCGTTGGGATTCAATCAATAGGAATGACCACTTTGAGATTTCATCAATAGAACCACCGCGCATGAGAAGAGGCTGAGATTGAGCCGATGACCGCCCTGACTAATAAGCTATCTCGCCCCTTTCACACTATCAGAGTCAGCAACCAAAGAACAAATGAATCGGCTGAGGCTGAGATTGAGCCCATGACCTGCCTCTACTGCCAATCCGCTATCACACTTCCAGATACTCATATGAAATCCTTCTACTTTCCATACTTGTAGGGTGAGTACTTGAACTCTATTCATTTCGGGGTGAGCAAACTACTAAGTATTAAGCTGCCTGAACCCGCTCTGGCCTAGAATTCTTAACTACTAACACCGGCTTTCTTCGTTGTAGCTTGAGCAACCCCTTACTTTGCTACTCCAGTGTAGCCTACTTAAATAAAGTGGGCATTCCCCTTTCTTCAATAGGACGATGCCTCCTGATGAAAGTTTCCATCTGATGAGTGGGCAATCGATGTCGAATAAATACGGTGATGACTCCCAGATGAAAATGGGACGAATCCAGCCAAAAGGGAATAGGGACCGGGGGAGGCGAAGCAAAGGCAAAACCGAGAACTTTAGGCGGTATTTCAATGGAGCTGCCCACCCAGCCTAAACAGAGATGAAGCTAAGAGCTGAACTGCTGCACAATCATTTCACGGATCTTCGCCAGTGGCTTTCGTCTTCGTCCAATCCATAAACATGGGCAACCTTCCATCTGAGACACCCTAGCGAGACTTCCAACCTTTTCAATTGGACAGATCGACATCACCTTACTTAGACCGGGCACTGCTCAATAATAAATAAAGTCTTATCAGTTACAAGCTACCAATTAGAAACCCACGACTCTGCACGTTATACTTCCTTCCGTTTTTGACTTCCCGGGGCCAAAGGACGGTTTTCTCGTAGGAGACAGGCCATCGGTCGACCAGTAAAAAGAAACCTCACGCGGCGAACCTCTAAAGGATGATAGTTTGAAGCCAGAAGAGAGCCTTTACTGAATCAGCTAGGAAAGCATCGCTCTACCCACATCGGAATGGTAACTAGGACAAATGCGAAACTATAACACAAATGCGAGACCCCGGCCCGATAAGTCAGGCAAACGTAAGAGCTCGACCTGTCACTGCAATGGTTGTGAATCCTGCCACTCCAATAATTATAAACTAAGATTCTGGCGGCAGAGCATGGGCGGCAGGAAAAGAACTATAGTTAGGGCCTCTAAAGTGAATGATCCCGAATTCCTAGAGAACCAAGTCATCTTACATAAGATAATCTGAGAGAACGGAAAAGTTGCAACTGGCGCAAGCGTTGGAGCAAGAAAGACAGGTTCATAAAGCAGTTCATTGACCCATTTTCATATCCATGTTCAGGCGAGACTTCTTCATAGATATCTTCAAGAGATTCCAGGAAGGAGATCGGCCGCCAACTACCAACTAGAAGGCATTCCTTGATGCCCTCCATCCACCCTGGGGACAGAGGATGAATCGGTCAAAGCCAACGCTAAAAAAAAAAGAAATATTTCATGCAACAGTTCGAACACATCTCTACCGCGGTCGGCCCTTAGTCAACATAAAACAAAAGTGTCTCTCGCGCATAGATCTTAAACCAAGAGCCGTATCCCAGTAGCTGAATCGACTTATCCGCTCAGCTTCTCTATAGTCTTCTTTCTTGTTTCATTACACGATGGCCCAACAACACAACAGATCACGAAGCACCTCATAGCAATCGATTATCAAACTTCAAAGCTGGACGCTGGAGCAAGTAGGGCGGGCCTCCCCTTCCCATCGGTAGTGTCTACTGATGGTTTTACCCGGGAACAAGGTACCGAGACCTACCAATAGGGATTAGCGGTTACTAGATCCCCCAGTTCTTATCGAAGGATAACCTTTTATTTTTACTTGTTGCTCATCGATCAGGGTTAGCTTTCTTTTTTAATTCGCTTCGACGAATGCGATCACTTCCGGTTTTCCTATTCATGACTGCGCTTTCGCCCCTTCCTTATCCGCGTCTCGATGTGAATTCAATTTAGAATTGCGAGCACCAGTACAATATATAAATATAGGGGCAGAGTTGTATATCTAATTCATCTACTACGGGATCTCTGTCTACTTTCATTAATTGAGGGGTCATTTCGTTTGGCTTAACCAGCTCCGTGTGAAAGGGAAGAGGCAGAACTAAAAAACCCTATGTATCAGGATTAGCGCTTACCAGAGTTTCTGTTCTTGACCCTTCTCTCGACTCGACCTTCTGATTCGCCCCAAGATTCGAGAGAGACTGTGAAGCTAAGGCCCTCACCCCATACTGGAAAGGAAAAGAAAGCGGAGTGCACGGCAAGAATCAAAAATCTCTTCAAACATTTCCACAAGGATCTGGATCTTCGGATTAAGATGAAAGGCTTAAATCACTCAATTTATATTATTAAAATAATTAATAAATAATAAATAGAAAGGAAGCCTTGTGACCTTGACTCCCAAAGCGGAGTGGTCACGAGAGCTGTAGTACTAGTTTAGTCAGAATCCGCCGCATCCAGCTAGCTTAATAGCAGAGTGAAAATAATAGACTTCTCGAGGTTTAGTCTTCTCTTCTATTCAAGTGGGTCAGAGCCTGAGTCTTCTATACCAATCAATGGCACAAACTATGAGTTCCACCTCTCGGAGGTGAAGTAGTTGAATTATTCGACCTGAAGCTGGTAGTATAGGAGGGGGCATAGGCTCACTGAGAACCCAAAAGGAATTCTAAATGATTTAACCAAGAACTCCGGTAGACTGGACCGTTAGGCCTTGAATCAAGGGAAGGCAGCAAGGTATGTATCACCAATGCTAATACTTTATTAGTCAGATCTTCAGTTTCTGATGTAGTCATTCCTGTAGTATGCAAGGTAAGCGAAACGGCTCGAAATTTCCATTCGAGAAAGCGACTGAACCAGCCAACAACCCCTCAACCTGAGATGAGACTCCCGCTGAAAAACATTCTTCTTCAGACAAAACCTGCCACCAAGCTTTGCCAAGGCGCTAACTTGCTCATTTTGTGATAGGGCCCAGTCACCCCCCTTCTTCCCAACCTCTGGCAGTCAAAGCTATAGGGTGCTTCGGTCTTTCCATCGATAGAAGCAGTAGGTATATAACGCATGCAGCTAGTAGGCGATAGGAGGATGTCAGCCGGCAGTGGTACTTTGGCGAATCAGGCGTAATGAACCCGCTTCTATTTAGTTTTTGATTATGATTTTTGACCCTACAATGGCAGAACCTAGAAAGCTGCTCTTTTTTCCCTGTCCCTTTGATACCGTCTAGCCTCTAGCAAGGAAGTCTTGGATTCGTATACCATGTAGGTGAGAAAATCGTCCGTGACTAGCTATCCTTATTCTCCTCCCAGGGATGGTTAGGAATATGGGTGCGGGAGGCTGAGGGACGACCACGATGAGTACGCGGGGCCAAGGGTGAGTAGCTGGAATCATATAAGGGCTGTAGGAACGGTTCACCCATAAAATAAAGGGAAAATGAATGTCAGAGAAGATGTTGGCCCTATCAGAGAAAGAAGCCCCTTTCTTCTTACCCAGTGTTCGAGTGCCGGTTTAGTCAAACCAAGGAAAGAGAACCCCGAAGCCTTTCTCTCGGAGATCGGTCATACTGTCTAGCTTGATGCTGTCCTTTTGCCAGCCCCTTTATTCTGAAAAGGAGGATTTTCTTTATGATGCTGATTCAATGGTTTGTGGGTGGTCTTGGTACCTCATTGAGCTGCGGTCAGTTCGCTTTAGCCAACCTGCTAGCTAGTCAAGAGCACTTGATGACTTTGATTTCGCCTCGAATCCGCCATATCGATAGGAAGCGGGGCGAGGGTCTTTCATTCGAGAAAAAAAGAGGGATGTTCAGGGCCTTTCGCAGCTTTCTAAAGGAGAGAATCGAAGAAAGTTCTAGCCCGAGAGAAAAGAAAGATCAGATTTGCGTTGATTTTTCCAACGAAAAAAAGTACTTTTTTGTCTTTATCATTCAGAAGGCTCAGTCCCACACTCAGACTTCAATGATGGGAACAACCTCCGCACTCCGGCGCTCCAACGAACAACAGTTCTCCGCCTTACTATACTATATATTTCTCATAGAATAGGCGGCGAAACCGCCACAACATATATCTTGTTCCGTGCTATTGAGAGAGAGGGGACAAAACACCCTTAGACCTATACCGGCGGGGAGCAGCGGATACACTTCAGGGATAGGAAAAAGGTTCGAAGAAAAAGGATGCTAAATGGTATGGTAAAGTAAACCCTTGGAGGACCACCGGGGCTGGAACCAAGTCAAATAAACAAAAATGAAGAATCAAAAATGTAGTTGGGAATGCTACAGAGGTCAAATCCAGAATGAAAAAGGCGATGGCGCTTGCCGTAGAAAGAGATTAGACCGGTTTGGGACTCCAACTACCAATGATCAAAAGTTTTCAAGACAAATCCGTGAGTCTAGTCATGCTGCTTCAAAAGAATCCTCTGGGTCTTTTCTTCCTATCTGGTTCTCTGGAACCGGTGAAATCCTATGTTCATAAGCACGCTTAGCCACTTCAAAAAGGTTGGACGAACTCTCCCCAGTCAAACAAAAGGATGGAAGGACTTTCGCTTGTTAAGTAACGTACCCGATATAATTTCCACTAACTCGATTTCGGTACTCAATTCCTTCGTTCTCAGATCTTGACTCTTCTTTCTTTATCGACGAAGTAATTGGTCGCTAGGGTCACTAAGTAAGTAATAGCATAAGAGAAAGAGGTTCGGTACTGATCAAATGAATTGAGTCCATTAAGCAATATTTCCCACCTCTCAGGAAGAGGCACAACCTATTCATAGGATTCCGTGTTCAAGGCAAGGCACCGAAGAAGAAGTTTAGGGCTTGGCTTAACAGAAAAAAAGAAAGGAGGGAGTCGCAATGAATAGGAAAGAGAAGGAGTCCACCTGCAAAAGCAAGGAATGCATCGTCAATTTGTTCTGTAGTTCTTATTAGATTTCGGGTGAACAAGGGGTGAAGGGGTGGGCATAGCTCCTTCTCCAATCGTCTTTTGAGCCCAACCCTCTTTAATGCACAAGGTTACACAGCTATCTGATCTGAGGTGTCCAAAAGTCAACTTTCGTTAGGCCATCTCTTAAGGGAAATGATCACTAAAAGCCATTTGGACGGTGAAACCGCTCCCCCAGCAGCCAACCCTACCTGTACTGTCAGCCTTGTAAAGCTAATTCCACCAGAGGAGGTCAATACACGAGATAGAGCTTTTTCCCCCCTTCAAATGTTAGCTGGTTCTAGGACGTGAGCTAGTTCAAGGAAATCTACTAGGTTCAAAACCGATCAATTGAAATTCCACCCCGCGCCCTTGGACGTGAGTTGGTTCTCCTTCGATAGATGGACTCGGAGTTTACCCTTTTTCAATCCGCCCTATCACACTGGAAAAGTCAGTTAACCACTTCCGACATAACGAGATGGGATTCTCAAATCTATTTTGTTTTGCAGAGTCCACCATGACAGGAACCCTAACCTAATATGGTAGCAGGAGCGTCTGGTTTAGACGATCAGCTCTCTTTCCGGTACGTCAAATGGTGGGGTTGGTTGTTAACTCCTTCTTGTTCAATAAAAAGCATAATGCTTATTCCAGGGCTACACACTACTCTTTGTTCTTCTTCGAAAATGAAGAATAGAGGTGGCCTTCGAGTAGTAGTAGTCAACAACGCGGAAAGGAGAGAATTTATAGGAAATACATAAGAGAGTAACCTCGAATTCGCAGTAACAAGTATGTAAAAACGTGGCCCTCGAGCTATAATGGTCACAAATCTATTATGTTCTTTTGAGCCTGGGTACACTTTTGAAGTAGTAGGAAGAAGAGCGACTGTTCCAGTTGATGCACGTTTAGAAATCGAACCCGTGGCAAGCAATTCTGAAGTTAAGGTAACCGACAGTCCTCCTATTCTATGATAATTTCTCTCTCTTTTCTTATTTGGTAGTAGGTGGCCGCCTCTTTTCACTCCCAACGGGTTCAGAAGCGAAGCTTCGTCGATCACTGCTAGCTTCATTATTTACTATTGCCCGTTTCGCATTGAACTAAGAACTACTATAGAGCACTCTAGTTTTAAAGAACACCTTTAATTTTAGTTTTTTTTAACAAGATTGGGCTCATACGGCGTTCAGCCTGCGTTCTTCCATGCTGTCGTCTCTACTAAGCTTGCATTTCGTGTGCGTGAGTCGCTTTCTTTTAGTTTTAGCCTTTACTTTCCTCTATATCCCGGGAGGTCAGAACCCGACAAAGAAGATTTTTCGAGAAGGGTGGCTTCTATCGATACAGAGGGGAGACTTGGGGTCATGGTCCAGCCGTAGACTTAATGCGGATAGTTTTTCAACACCACACGACCAGGCGAAGAATTCTAGTTCTAGTTCTGCTTCTGCCTAATCTTTAGTACCGCTTTGAGATTGAATCTTTAGAACCATGTGCCTAAGAGGGCGAGGACCTTTCTAGCCATAATTCTTCCCCCGGTTTACCTCCTTCTGCAATAGTGATCTATCCCGTCAATCCCATCCGCGAGCTATCCATTCTAACCTGTCTTTGCCTAGCAAGATACGTCTTGTTCTCCCTCCGCTTGCCTATCTCAGTAGGAAATTGGAACAGTCTCCGATTTCAAAGGCGAAGCCGAGGCAAGAGCTATACCTTCTGGAACCGAAGCAATAACTGCTATAAAGGAAGCAGATGCGCAGGAACGATCCCTAAAGCAAATACTCGGAATGCTCCACGACTAAGTATACCCATTCAGACTCGCTTTTGTTCAATTATAAATAGAAATAAATAACCACTTTAATGGAGATTTATAGCATCATTCAAGTAAATACAGATTAAGATCGTAAAAACATAAGCTTGTAATATAGCTACACCTAATTCCAGGCCGGTTAATGCAAGAACTATAAATAAAGGACCAAGATCCCCTATGAAATAGAAAAGATTATTCATACATAGCATAGTCCAAGCGAACCCACTTAAAATCTTTACTAAACTATGACCGGCCATCATATTAGCAAATAAACGTATTCCTAAGCTTAATGCGCGAAAACAATAAGAGATTAGCTCAAGGAGTACTAAAAAAGGCGCTAACGGCAGTGGGACTCCTGCTGGTAATAAGAAGCTTAAAAAATGAAGCCCATTTCTTTGAAATCCCACTATAGTAATGCCAATAAAAATAGAAAATGAGAGACCCAAAGTAATGAGAAAATGACTTGTAACTGTGAAGCTATAAGGTATCATACCCTGGAGATTACAAAATAACAAAAAAGTAAAAGTGACCAAGATGCAAGGGAAAAACTTTTGTTTAACATTTCCGGAAAGACCACCTATTTGTTCGTTTACCAGGTTCAGCACGAAATCATAAATAAGCTCTACCAAGGATTGCCAAGCATTTGGTACTAAATTTCCTCCTCCGTTTTTAGTAACAAAATGAACCAGAAGTAGGACCAAACTGAGAGTTAGCAGCATAAACAAAGATGAATTTGTGAATGAGAAATACAAGTTTCCTATATTCATAGGAATCAATGGGAGAATGGCAAATTGCTCAAGGGGGCTGTTGGGCGTAATCGTAAGAAACACTTTTCATTTAATCCCTGTAGTTCCGCTTCTTGCTCTAAAAATAAAGTAAGAAAGACTTGCCGGAAATCGCCTTGGTCCAACCAAGAAAGGCATGGGAGTTTTTGGGCGTGTCATCTCAAAGCGAGATTGTGCTTATATATGTAATTGTCTGTCCGACTTTTGATAGGTCGAAAGACAAGATCAATCATTTAGTCTAGTCAAAAAGGATCTATTATACGCGAATTCCTTGGCATCTATAGAGATGCGCTATCGGTGACTCGATTCTTTCTCTTAATTTCCCTGTAACCAGAAAGGGCTCGACTTGGTCAGATGGGTGCGTGCGCTTCGGATAAGGCTAATTTATATGCTTACACTATAACTATGGCTCACGAGGAGGCCCCGGTCCTGACTAAGGAATGGAATCCCCGTACTTTTCCTATTTTCTTTCTTCTTTCATGTCGAGCTTTCGAAAGCCACTGGGGAGGGAGAATGAACGATCGACTGCTAAAGATCTTGAATAAAGCATTGATAGCTTTGCAGAGGAGAAAAACTTTGATTCTTCCCGAAGGTGTTCCTTGCATGCTGAAGTGAACAGGGGCGGTACCAACTACGACTAGAAAGCGGTCACTCCTGTCAATGAATACCATTCATAGCTGTCCATGTTAGTAACATAGCCGTAACGACTTTGTTTTACTGCTCGAGGTGGTGATTTATATATTTACTTAATTATATGCATAGTGCTCTTCCTATTTGTTTTCTCGGCTTTCTTCTGCCGAACCGAACTTTGACAGTTTCTCTCCCCTCTGTACCTATTGCACTGATCTCTTCTCTTTCACTCTCTTTCTTCATTCAGGAAAGGTGAAGATTGAATCGGGAACAGAAAACGAAGCAGGAACAGACTTGTCCCTTGGTCGAGTTTGCTTCACTTCCTGAGCCCTCACCACTTCCTGCGACAGCTAACAAGGGGCATTTAGGACAACTCGTTCATTTAGCACAACTTCATTCCGCTCGGGCCTCTCTTTGGAGAGTCCCTTCTTTCCAATCAATAAATACAGTGCTGGCTCGCTATTCATATTATTTCTGCTTGACCGGTACCCAGAACTCCATTTTCAATGAATTCTGGGTCTGGGCGCTTAGCAGCCCCTACTTTCACATTTCATCCTATGAAACTACTTGGTCTACTTCCATTTAGACTGAGATGGCTTCTCTTTCGACGGATTGATCCGGACTCCCCCACTTCAACACTCGCAGGAAAGAAAGAAAAGACCTGAATCCTACTGAAGCTGCTAACAGAGACTGAGCAGATATTGACCTATGAGATTTGTATACTTCGGCTTGGCACCTTCCTTTGGTTCGTGCTCGCACGGGCCGTTTCTCTGCCAATCTCGAATTCGAATCTTTGCTTACCCGTGGGCCTTCCAGGATCACTTTTGGAGCTCGCAACGTTGAGTTTTATTCCCAGTTGATCCTTACTAATCCATATGAAGTTAGGTTAGCTACTTCCCTCAGTGGGGATAAAGAATTTCAGAATTGAAAACCCGAATGAAATGGGATTTTTCCTATCTAAAATAGGGCTTTGAACCAGCCTTAGAGACCATTTTTCTTTAAATAAAGTCCCGTTTTAATGATTTAATGATTTACAGAAATTTGAGTTTTGTTCAATTCTTCAAATAAAATACTTCCTGCCAGGCTTTCTGTGCTAATCCGCATTGCTTTCAAGCTTTAGGAGAAATTTCTAATGGAACGAGCCTTAGTTCGTTTCTGGTGCTCAATCTAGTAATAGTACGGGCAGGTAAGGGCCAATTAAGAAAGACTTTGTAGGGAAACCCGAGTTCAACTAGAGTAGCGAACCTGGAAAGCTTAGTAGTTAGCCAGGAAAGCTGGAGTAGAACGCAAACTGGATAAGCGAAGAAACTCATTTTTTCACGAATTCTAGGCGGTTGTAGAGGGATTAAGCATTCCTTTGAACGCAATGAGAAGATCTAGGGTAGAAAGTAGCTCCCCAGTAGCTCAAAGAAAGTCTCGTCCCGACCTGGGGTTGGCTTGAGATGAGAAGGAGAGTCTCGCCGGTTGTTAACAAAGCGGCATGCAAGGAAGCAAAGATGAACCGGCTTGGGGGGAATAAATAATATGAATTGGAGGGTGGGTCCTTAACACCAAACTACCTTCTCTTCTAATCCTGCTACGAAATATCGATTTTCAGGCGAAATTCCAAGGTAAGGTTTTGAGCCAATCAAGTAAGCGAGTACCTGTATCCGTCCCTGCTGTCCAAGGCAGGTGAAGGAGAAAGTGATTTTAGAACGAGTTCTAGTACGTAGCTCAAGTCTCGTCAACCATTCCATTCCCGACCTCATCCAGTCAAGATAGATAGGACTGGTACTGGTCAATTCAATGTGAAAGGAAAGGGAGCAAGGCACTCTAAGGAAGTGGGTCTTCTATTGAATAAGTTCAGTCTCGTAGGCCTGCGAAAGATAGAAAGTTGGCGAATACAATTACAGCAGTGAAAGCCTCTCAACAATGACTTACTTCTATAGATGGTTGGAAGTCAGTCGCTTTTAAGACGCTCGACTAGAAGAAAGAGAGTGGGCATTTATATTGATAGGAACGGAACTTCTTAGAAAAGCAGCGAAGACGGGACTAGTTTCAAGCGGAATCCGAATAAAGGCAGGGCGGCTATAAAGAGCCCCGGTTGACTCAATAGATCACTTTCGCTCTCCTCTAGGAGCGAATTCGGTAGGAGCTTCTTGCCCAGTCAGAAAGCTAGGCTCTTGAAGTAGGGTTAGAGATACATAGTAGCGAAACAGTAGCTCAAAGGGGGTTAGCAGGCGAAGGAAGTGAACTGATAATATCTATCTAACAGAAAAGTTCTAATCAAATAGAGAGCAGTTACCCTAATTCGTCTAACGAGGAAAAGGATTCTCAACAGCAAATATAGCAGGCTATAGCAATTCATTTGGTAGCGGTGGAGCGGAAAGAGAGAGGGCAGGGGAAGAGAAGATCTTGAGTGGAGTGAAGGGATGAGAGGGAAATGCGAATAATAAGCTTTCAAATCAGCCCTGGAACGAAATTCCCACTAGTCTTAGGTAGCGTCAACTTCTTTTCTCACTTGAAATAGTGAGCCAATGCCAATCAACTTCTTTTCTCACTTGAAATAGGTTCAGGCACGAGAAAGAGGTTCAGAATCCGAATCGAAGTTCAGTGAGCCAGTATCCGTATCGTCTTAGATTCCCGACCTCATCCAGGAAAGTAGGAAGATTTCATATGAATAGTGAGCGAGGAAAGCTCATCTCTCACTTCTATTCCTGAAGGTGGGCAAGCAACTCCTGCCCGTCGTTCGCTCGGGGCAGGCACCCAGCGAATCCTAGATCCCGATAGTCTTATCATCGTCCAGCCAAAAGAGACCTCCTGCCTGATGAAGCAGCGACTGCCCTTGGGGGATATGACCCGCCTTCCCACGAAGAAAGCTGTATAGAGAAGTTATCCCTTCAATTGCTTCTGTTCTTTTCCCCGATCGATCGAGAGACAGTCCACCACAGCTATTCCGATCTCTCGCCCATTCCGGAAAAGAAGGGAAGCTCCTCCATCCGGATGGGGTCAATCCACCCAACCGGAACCTTCCAATCCAAACAAGGATCGACCTGCTTCTAGTTGACTACTTCATCCACTCGCCTCAACTCCCCGAACCACTGAGAGAGATTTCCCTTTGTTTTGTTTCCCCACTAAAAGGATTAATCAACCAAAGAACGAAGGGTAGATTGCCAGAGAACAAAGCTAAGGACCTAGTACTAACCACTCAGTGGGCTAAAGGACTAGGAAGGATATAAAGATAGGGAGAAAGATTGATTGACATTGATTGAAGGAAGGAAGAAAGTATAAGAACGATAGCTAATAAAGGCTAAGGTTCCCTACCATTGATAAAGAAATTACTATTACTAGGGGTAGGGGGGCATTGCCTTTTATTCCCACCAAACCGGGGAGCTTAATGGTTTCACAAGTCATTGTTTGCCCATCAAAAGCTTGCACAGGATGGTCACTCACCGTAGTTTTATCATAGACCGCGTAAACAGTTACTACAGGTGAGTAAAGGTGAACCAAGCTCAGCCAACGTAGAAGCATCTGGTCCCAGTCCAGCAGTCCGTCCGGGGAAATGCATTACCCGAGCGAAGGCAGAGATAGCGGAAGAGGGATAAAAAATGAAAGCAGGAGTGGAGGTAGCATCGGGGGCGAAGGCAGGAGATTGAGTTATATATGATGCAGTTCTGGTTCGTCCAGTTCCGGATCCATCTGACTAAGTTCCAGCAGGTGCAGATTCACCTGCAGCATTCTCGTAAGCATTCGAGTTAGCGCCCCGCCTATTAGTTTAGACCGTTAATTCCTATTCCTAGGTTGAAAAAGCAGACATGCTCTTTCTGTGAGGTCCTTTTTGATGAGGTCCCCTTAATGTCCACGGCTACGGGCCCAGCTAACTAAGGAAGGGGCCCCGCATAAAGAGTTGGGTCCAGCATAAATAGAGAAATAGGCGTTTCGGCGTTGCCTTTTGAATCCTTCAGCCGTGCCCGTTCGTGTGAAGCACGTTTCTTTGTCAGTGTTTATCATCCCATCGGAAGGGACCTAAGCTTCTGTGTGCGGTCGTGTGTTCTTGGCCGACAGCGGAATGTTTATTTAGTTGTTATTCGAACTTTTGTTACCATCGTTTTGATGCGTCGTACCCAGTGGGTGTTAGGAAGTTCTCAACCTCCTCTTATTTACTACTATGTATGTGCGAGCAGCTTATGCGCTTACTATCAGTCGATCTCATTTCATCATAGATAGCCCTAGACTGACTCCCTAAATTAGGAAGCCAACCCTCTTGCTTATTTTCTTTCGTTATTCTCAGCCCTTAGCCCTTTTTTCATCAATTGTAAGTGGCTTACGCCGTCTCTTATTCTTTTTCTTTTAGTAGTCTGGCGCCTCAACTGAGCTTTCTGCGATCGTCTCCTTTAAAAGATTCACGGAGAGCTTTCGAGCTTCTTCACACTTCCCAGTGCGGTCCGTCCCTAGTTCCTAAATTATAAAGAACTAAATCAGCCTACCTCCACAAAAACAAGCGCTTTTCTTGCTTGCTTCACTTCCTATGCGACAGCAGAGAGAGCGCCTTTCTTAGCCGATGGCCAGCGGAGCGTTTATTAATTATTAATTAATAGAATACCGCCCGCGAATAGACTAGACTGATTTATGCTTTGGGCCGTCTCCATCTCCTTCGTGACTTGAAGAGCAGATAGAATACACCAAAATAAGTTCTATCCCGCCCTTCTTACTGGAATCGAAGCCCTTTCTTCGAGACATGAAAACGATATACTAACAACTGGGCGGACCAAAAAGCTGCTTTTTAGAAATCAATCTAAGCCTTACTAAAATAAGAAATAAGAAGGGGCACCTTAGAAGTCTAAAAAATAAGCATATCTATATACGACAACGAACGGAGCTTCGATCGCTGCCTTATTACAAGTTCAGGGGAAAACTTCGAACCCGAACTTGAGAGCGCACCTTGGGGAAGAAAGAGTACTCTACTCTGACTTGGGGCAACCTACCTTGACTGACTTCTGGCCTTCTTTCAGGCTTAGCGTCAATTAAGGAAATGCTTTATTAGCTTATCAAGAAGGGCAGCATGAGAGCGACTTAAAAAGATTAATTAGATATGATAGTTTTCGGATTGATTTATGTTCTCTTCGATAGTAGGAGTTCCTATCTATTTAGTTGGAATTGCCTTTGCTTTGAAGACAGGGTCGACCTAATCTCCTGTCCTGCTCAAAGCTTCCCAATGCTATAAGGCGATTTACAGGTCAGTCGTAACAACACCATATTAAGAAAAGCCTTGGGGAGACTACTATAAAGGCGGACTCTGCCCTAAAATGAGTTGATTCGGTTGAAGACTTTTGTTTTGGTAGGTGAGGTGCTTCAGTCTCTCTTCGACGATCGATTCTGACCCCGGATTTTTTTAAAAAGCTAGATCCTCAGCTCGAGAAAGGGGACGGAATTTTTTCGGAGGGGCTAAAATCTATCTGCTGAAGCTTCTTCCCTGTCGGATGATTCGTATGCTTCATCCGAGTCGGATGCCTCTGTTTGTTCAAATCAAAAGAGGATTCTTACTTTTGAACTGGTGGAAAATCATTCTCAAGTTGTGTCTGCTAATGCCCGAGATATCATCTTATCCGGTGGATTTGGCTATAGCTTTCAAGCGGAAATAATAGGTAATCAACTTCACCCGCATCTTTACTTTAGGTACTAAAAAGTTGATTCGTACGCTTCCGCGGAGTGGATGGAGGATTTTTCTATAGTTGATTCTACAGATTAGACTTATTAGGCCACTTCTTCGAACGATTTTTAAATAGTTTGAGGCCTTCTCATAGCCTGTGAATCGGAAGCCCTAGATCGTACCAACTCGCTTCAAACTAACTTCTCACAATTGAGAAAGTGTTCAACTTCAAAGGTCGGAGAAAGACTCTCTACAAGTGGATGATAGGAGTACTTTGAAAGTACACTCCCAGAGGAAGATATGAGTTAGGGCAGAGGGCATTACATACCTTCACGTAAGAGGGGGTGTACAGGTCAAAGTCCTAGATGATAAAGGCGATGTTCGCTAACCATCAGCAGATCTGCTTTCAAGGGTTCTGATTGATCCTAATCATGCGAAGCCCACGGAGCGAGATTAACTAAAGAATATATGAAAGAAACCATGCTTTCGATGGCAAGGCCAGAACGGGACAGGATTTCTTTTCCAAGTTAGGCTGCTGTTCGACCTTTCGAACGAACTGATCATGATGAGAGTATTGACATGAGAAGCTCGTTCGCCCCTACTTAGTCTGACCTAGGAAGTGGAAAATCTCTTTCTTTTTTGTTTACTATCAGATTCTTTGATGCCTATTCTGATACGGAGGGACCGGTACCCGCTCCTTCTGTTTAGGATTCCTGACCTTACTTAACGCTCCCTTTCAAAATTCTTTTATGGTTAAGGATTTTGTAAACCTAGAGTGTTCCATGAGAGGGTAAATCTCTTGAGTATCGTTTAGCGAAGCTTGGACTTCATTGTCACATTTGAATGGGAAATAGTGGTGTGTATAGTCGAGACAGCAGATATGACTCAAGAACAGGTACCTGCAACTTATGAATATTCAACTAAATCTGCACATCCAACATCTAGCTTTCCAGTCTATTCTGTATGATATGAGAACGTCTGTGAGTAGCCAACATCTGTATCAGTAGCTGAGGCAATCGAAAGAAGGGCTTCTGAATTAGCTGAGGAAACCAACCAGCAATTCCTCTACATCAAGAATCAAGAGGAGCGGGCTCGGCTCTGCCGTAAGGAAGTCTTTTGATGTCAACATTTAGATAGAGATTTTGCTGTAAACACAAGCAAGAAGTAGACGAGAAGTTTTTGTTGGGGTACCCAAACAAAAGAGTGAACTTAACTTAGGTTGAGGGTTGGGTGCTTAACAAGAGTATAAGCCTTCCGTCACGGAATTTGCACCGAAAACAAGACCGGTCGGGCATAGCTATCCCTCCCTCGTGGAAGTGGCGAGTCCTATTCAATCAAATCCTTTCTATGCTACCGGAAACCCAATCCATTCTATTGTCTACAAAGCAATACCTCTGTGCTTTCCTCGCCCCCTTCCTTCCCGGCACCAAGCATTCCTAGATATTGTTCCAGTGGTGGACTACTCGCATTGATCCAGTGGTTTACTATCCGGACTTGCTCGCCTAACGAAATAAAATCATCAATACTTGGGCAAGTTGACCCATACTTGGCTATTCCAGTTTCTCCTACGTTGACCCATACTATTGCAGTTTCTCCTACAGCTGCTGGCGAGCTACTCTTGAGACGGAGCTGACTTCCTAACCGGCTAGCAACGGGCACTGGCGACAGAGAGATTACTAACTGGCTAGCAAAGGGCACTGGCGACAGAGAACAGAACTTATTACTTTGGCGACCGAGAAAAGAACGAATTACTTGCTGTTTCTGGTTTCCTCACCGTTGAGAACCGCAGAACTCATTCTCAGTCACAACTTCGAATCCACTTCCATCAACCAGATCTTCCATTGAATAAGAACGGATCAAACAAAGCACACCAAATCAAGGAGCAGTGGGTGATTCTTCCTACCAAGGCGGAAGTCCTCAACCAACACTCAATCTCGACTCTACGACTAGGCTACGAAACGAAAGCGAAGGGTCCGCAAGGCATTCGATCTTCAAGCGAAAGGGACGGGAGGGTGAATTTAATTCAGTTGAGAAAGGGACAGATGCGGATGCAGCTCTCGAAGTGACAATACACCTCTGCCATAGGATGACCCGAAAACGGGACCAAAGAGCTATAGTATCGCATAGGAGGAGCGGTGCATTCTTTTTGACACAAGCCCTATATAAGAAAATAAATAGATTAATGAATTCCTTCCCGGATCCAGGAAGTTTTATCTTTTTTTTCTATGCATGAGGTATCAAGTCTAGGAAGAAGGTTTGACGCAGTTGAGTGACTCGGGTGTTGATCAGAAGAGTTGCTCAGGGAGGATCAACGTAGTGAAGATTGATGAATTAGTTTTGACCCGACGAGCGGGCGGGCGGATCCTTTGCTTTCTGCTTTTTCGTTTGGAACATTGTTGATTTGACCCCTGGAGTACTTTGTCTCAAGATTAGCTGCTCTTGCCGTTTCCCCCGGATTTTCACTCTTTTTTTTGTCGTTTTTCCTCCGCTTCGTATTGCTAAGTCTTAACTGGGCCCGATCCCGCGACATTGAGAGTAGATCAGCGCGCCCTTCCATTAGCAGCTCTTTTATGGGCTGTCTTTCTGTCTATATTTTTTTTGTTTCATAGGATGACCCAACCTTTCGTATACCATGTTCCAAGTGACAAAGGAGATTTGCCATCATTCGAATTGGAAGGTGACGAGAAGAAAGGGATTTGGTTTCATGAATCAACACGAACCAACGCTCATCGGTAACCCATGTATGCTTCATGAAAACCACATCAAAAAGGGGGAGCGAATAATAAGAACTAAATGCGACAAAAAAAATGATGAGTTTCATGAGATGATGCTTTTATAGCTGCGTGAAGAAGCATAAACCCACGGGAATCGGTCCTCCATGTATGCTTCATGAACCATCAAACCCATTATAGTCCCATGAACATGAAGAGGCACGAAACCACGAGAATCGATGATCATCCATGTTGTATACTTCAATGAGCAATTCAAATGCCTAGCTTTTGTTTCAAGCACGATTTCCAGTTCAATCACACCATCTGTTCGGGCTCACAACCCCCTTTCGGGGCAATCTTCCGCCCTTCACCCCCTTGATATGATAGCTAGATTCGAGGCAAGGCCCCATCTTTCACCCTCGGATAGCTAGAATGGTTTCGATAGCTAGCATGTTTCCTATCTTCATCTTCTATGGACACTGACCACTCACTGAATCCGCCAACTATGAGACTGCCATATGGATATAAAGAGTTTCGATCCTGATGGCTTTTAGCGCCTCATGAATCAGCACGAACAGGCGCTAACGAGAATACATGTACTTCTTCATTAATCATCAAAATGAGGAGTGGATAACAAAAATAAGTCTTCCATAAATAGTTTGGAACGGGGATCCAGATCCGCAATCATGATGATTGAAATGGGGATCCCGACCCGCCGACTTGTCCATGTAGCTTCATGTGGCATCGTTAAGTATCCATGTCTGCCTTTCACCCGCCCATTGCTCTTAGTCAACCATCTCCTCGCCTACGCGCATCCCCGGTTTAAGTGGCTTTCTTCCTGGTCCATTTGGGTATCAGGACCTGTCTAGCCTTGTTCTTAAGTAACAGGTGATTGCTGGTGTCCTGTTGCTCGAGGAGGGATCCGGTTCATACATAACCAGCTTCTGACCTATTCGTTTTAATCAGCCACAAATGATAACGAAAATGAAGGTACTTTAGACTCATCCGGTGCATTCAGGAAGAGCAAGAGCACTTGCCTCGTTCCGTTCGTACCCAGCTTTTGACCACCTATCCATTGTGGTTTATCCAGCCAAAGACTTACTTCAAGCTGCTGATGCTATGGTCTCAACCAGTGCATTAGCTAAGGAATCCAGCCAGTAACAACTCTTTTTGACGTAAGATAAGGAAATAGAACCCACCCGGATTCTTGTCAATTCTTCTTTTGGTGGACCTTCGCCCGTAGCGTATAATTTGTAGTCGGTCTTTGGCAGCCTCTGCCTCTGGGACGAAATCCCCATCTCTCTTGATCGGGACTAGCCCACGTCAGGGAATGCAATTGTAGGTCACACTGATCTCTCGCTCCTGGGATGCATCCCTTTCGCCCTGGTGGTATGCTAGATCTTTTCCTTGACTTAGTATGACACGAGCAGGAGTCTTCTTTCCGGGTTGGCAGTACCGACCAGAAGGCGTGGTTATGAACGGAATTCGCTTCAACAGGAGTAGATCTGTAATATCATGATAGGGATTAGGTTGTCAATGTAATAGTTCCAGTTTTTCCCCTACTTTGGCCCCCTACGGTGAATGACCAGGAACGGATCTCAACGCCACTGACTGACAATATTTTACTAGAGAACAGGCCAGTGGTTACGAAAAAGAAATTGAAATCTTAGTAGAGAATAGAATGGAAATCCTAGTAGAGGCTTGATCAAGATCCATGTCCACCACTCATAGCTGTGTCCACCAATGGCTCTAGTCCAAGACCTCCATCCGCAGTCGGCAGTCAGTCTTTGCCAAGCACCAACCTCGGACTACGCCTAGCACCAGGGCGTTGGCTTTCCTTTTGACTTCCCCTTCTCCTGAGCTTCTTCTATTAGTAGTACTACCTTACCTTGCCCACTTAGAAGAATGCTTCGAAACCTACTCAAAACTCCAACTGCGAGAAAGCGAACCGACTAAACCTTGCCCACTATCACTGAATTACTGTTATCAACTGGAGGCAGCGAGTCAACTGCCTGCCACAGAAGGAAGAGGAGGGATATGCACTCTTGTCGTATGTGGATCTATTTCAGGTCAGAAAATGAGTAGATTTTCTTAGAACTTGGTCGTAGAATCTTTATTTCTTTGTTTTTCTGTACCGATCAAAGCCTATGTGAGATTCTCCCTTTAGTTGCCACGCTAGAAAGTGCTTTGGTTGGACCCGTTCTATGATGAACTGCCTTACCATTCCAAGCTGATAGCAATCCAGATAACCAACCATACTCTGGAAAAGCCGGCTAAATTAGAGCCGGCAAGGGAGATATGCCTGCAGCCTAGTGCATAAGCAACCCGAAACGACGCCACCTACGAGACCGAGGTGGGCCAAGATGCGAGTAGGAGCGATATGATGCTCCGCGTAACCGATAAGCAACCACCTGAAGATTAACTCCAACAAGGTTAGCAAACGATACAGCAGAGATGCCGTAGGGCAACGTAAGACACAAAGCGAGATGGGACTGAAGTCCGCAAGTGAAGCCTTCAACCATAAAGCGCTTAGCGAACTCGCAAGCTCCACGATGAGATAAGAGGGACTTCTCAGCTGATATGGTCAAGCCATGATTTCCAGGCACGACTGGGCTACAGCCGAATCAGCGATAACAGTATCATCGCCTAAGATCGCGTAGTCCCAGCCAACCCTGTTCGCGGCAAGCCACACGACCATATGATGGGTCAGTGTGAACAAAGGCCACGAAGAGAAGAGTAGTAATCTAGAGGCTTCACCCATTTCTCTTTCTAAACATTCGTTGATTCGCTTAGAAGTTGGCCTAAAATCGAAAGAAATGGCACTCGGCAGAGCATTCCCTATAGTAGAGTGGTGGGAGCACTTCGAAATTGGAATCTCTCTCTGTAATTCATTGAGAGGGACGCCTCGCGAGCCGGGCTTATACGGAACGGAGCAGATTTGACTCGGCACAACCTAAGGATACATCCAAAAAGTGCTTAGTTTCGTTGGAAAAACCAACGCAAATATCATATTGACTTTCTCTCGCCCTACTTCTAAGGATAGATAGAAAAGGTTGGAGAGAATGACTTTCTTAAATTCTCTCCTTTCTAAAGCTGCGAAAGGCGGCCCCCCCACCCCTCTTTTCTTTTCTCCCCTTTAATGAAAGACCCTCGCCCCGCTTCCTACTCATTTGTGGGTCGGGACCCGAGGGCCTTTTTTTTTCTCAAGAGGTGATTTCGAGAATCAACCAACCGACAAATCCGTAGCCCAGGTGACTCACAGCCTCCCTCTCGCCCAAATGAAATGGGATGAAAATAAGCTTTTTGATTGATTCAGGGCGCAGCGAAGCCAAATTCAATCAAGGCAAAAGGGGTGGCTTACTTTTCCTGACGCTGAGTCATCCTATTCCAATTTAGCTATGCTAATGGAACAGGAAAAGTTTTCAGATGATATGGACCCCCACCCAATTGCTTAGGGGTCGCACTCTGTTCCACTTGGTGGACGAGATCTTCTCCCCTTTTAGAATTCTTTCTCCCACACACCCTTGCCCTCTTTCACCGAAGAGGAAAGAAGAATCTTCCAAGCGGACAGAGACCTAAATTCCCATTAGATTTATTATTCTATTCTTAAGCTTGCTTTGTTGCAGCAAGATGATCAGTCCGAGAGTGCTGGAGAGAAGAGAAAGCGGTAAACCCTCTCTGATTCGGTCACCGAGCGGTCGGACGACTCTTCAGTAACCGTAACCCAGGATGACCCCTTCGGCGCTTCTTTCGCTGTATACCCCCTCCATCCTTCGAAAGTCAAAGTAAAAGAAAGGGTACTTTATATATCTTATATATATATATGTAATATAATATTTTGAGTAAGTAGGGCCCAGAACGCTAAAAAGGTGGGGGAACAAGAGTTGTCACGATAGGAAAGAGAAATGACTATAAGGAACCAACGATTCTCTCTTCTTAAACAACCTATATCCTCCACACTTAATCAGCATTTGATAGATTATCCAACCCCGAGCAATCTTAGTTATTGGTGGGGGTTCGGTCCGTTAGCTGGTATTTGTTTAGTCATTCAGATAGTGACTGGCGTTTTTTTAGCTATGCATTACACACCTCATGTGGATCTAGCTTTCAACAGCGTAGAACACGTTATGAGAGATGTTGAAGGGGGCTGGTTGCTCCGTTATATGCATGCTAATGGGGCAAGTATGTTTCTCATTGTGGTTCACCTTCATATTTTTCGTGGTCTATATCATGCGAGTTATAGCAGTCCTAGGGAATTTGTTTGGTGTCTCGGAGTTGTAATCTTCCTATTAATGATTGTGACAGCTTTTACAGGATACGTACTCCCTTGGGGTCAGATGAGCTTTTGGGGAGCTACAGTAATTACAAGCTTAGCTAGCGCCATACCTGTAGTAGGAGATACCATAGTGACTTGGCTTTGGGGTGGTTTCTCCGTGGACAATGCCACCTTAAATCGTTTTTTTAGTCTTCATCATTTACTCCCCTTTATTTTAGTAGGCGCCAGTCTTCTTCATCTGGCCGCATTGCATCAATATGGATCAAATAATCCATTGGGTGTACATTCAGAGATGGATAAAATTGCTTTTTACCCTTATTTTTATGTAAAGGATCTAGTAGGTTGGGTAGCTTTTGCTATCTTTTTTTCCATTTGGATTTTTTATGCTCCTAATGTTTTGGGGCATCCCGACAATTATATACCTGCTAATCCGATGCCCACCCCGCCTCATATTGTGCCGGAATGGTATTTCCTACCGATCCATGCCATTCTTCGTAGTATACCTGACAAATCGGGAGGTGTAGCCGCAATAGCACCAGTTTTTATATGTCTGTTGGCTTTACCTTTTTTTAAAAGTATGTATGTGCGTAGTTCAAGTTTTCGCCCGATTCACCAAGGAATATTTTGGTTGCTTTTGGCGGATTGCTTACTACTAGGTTGGATCGGATGTCAACCTGTGGAGGCACCTTTTGTTACTATTGGACAAATTTCTCCTTTAGTTTTCTTCTTGTTCTTTGCCATAACGCCTATTCCGGGACGAGTTGGAAGAGGAATTCCTAATTCTTACACGGATGAGACTGATCACACCTGATCAGTGAAAAATTCTGACACCAATCATTTACAAGTGAGTATTACACCTTTTTTAAAAGAAAAAATTTATCAAGCCTTTCCCGTTAACGTTAAAAGCGGGCACTGATTTCGCAAAACCAACAAAAAACAAAGAAGAAAGAACAGCCTCTTCTCTTCGGGAGCAAAAAAGTGAATTGACAAATGCTAGCCCTGTTTTCAAAATTTTCCTCAGGAAAGCCGCAGGTTAGAAGGCCTTTCGGGAATAACTCAAGCTATGATACGAAGTAACAACCTGCTCACGCGGCAGTTCCTGAATGGGTAAGACAAATAAAAAAGGGGGGATAGACATACAGAAAATTCCCACTAGTAGCCAGAAGAAAGCAAGATTTACCACAATTTTACATTTTTGAACGATTATATAGATATAGAATAGGCTGGAGAAATCCTTTCTTAGAAAGAAAGTACTTTCTACGTAAGAAAGAAAAGAAAAACTACTCGCGATTATGGAAAAAGCAAGGATAGAGAAATTTCGAGAAATAAGACAGGAAATGAGTGAGAAACCTGATGGATGGAGATTCCAATTTCTACAGAAAGCTTAAACAGAGAACACTTTTCGACCATGAAAACCATCACCTTCGAATCGCACTTTTTATTTCATTTTCCTTTTTCTTTTGCGCTAAGTCAATCTCTCCAAAACTTAAGTGAAAGAAGCCCGCGTACCCTCTCTTCTTTCCCACTCCAACGGATTTAGATAAAAAATGGAGTGGCCTCGCCTTGGAGCGAACTATATTGCTTTAAGCTCAGCCTAGAAATATCCATCAACGTTTTGGGTTAGGAAAGACTAACTCCTAACTAGGTTCGACTTTACAGCCCCATCGAAACTAAAAAACTCGATCATCTCCTTCCCTGTTCAGAAAGAGCTCTTTCATTTCATAAAGGCAATATGGATGGACTAGACTCAATATCTACGCGGGTCAAGGTACAAGATTCCTTAAGAAAAGGTTTCATCCAAAACTCTCAATGCGCGAGCGAAATCAATCCCTTCACTCTCCTCTTTCTATATCTCTTCTCTTGACCGGGTCAGATATGTGAGAACCTTATAAGTAGAATAGTAAACTCCTAAATCTGTGTCTTCTGGACCTGAGCATGTTTTTCATAGTTGATGCTCTGCTTGGGGAGAAAGAGATGTTAGGTGGGTAGCTTTCTTGGCCCAGGCAAGAGTTGCATGTGGTCGGTCGTCAGATGCCACCGGTTCATCATTCAGACAGATGCGCGATATGTGAGATAGAATGCCCGCCTTTATACAATCCATTTTTGCTTGCCTCTCACCAAAGTTCGTACTAAATGGGCAAAGCTCCGGCTAAGAAAAGAGAGGCGGGGCTAGGGAGGGTGGCATCGTACTATTTCACCCGAGGTGGCAGGGAAGGAGAGATTGCGAGCAGGGAAAGAAAGGGACTCATTAGGCGGGTAGTTCGATATGGCCACGGTGCCGCCGCGTTCCCGGTGTCCATAATGGAAGTGCTTTTCGGCTCATTGTGCTTGCGAGACGAGGATCGGTGATTTGAAAAGTCTGTTGGGAACACGTAAACGCCACTGTGCTATGCCGGATCAAACCATTACCGGCCATATCAACACTGTTTCGGGCCCCACGATTCAGAGATGCATAGATAGAATTTTTGAGATACGAGTCTCTCAGTATACTTGCAGGAAGGAGACCCCGAAACAGATTGTCCGGTGCTTCTGGCTCTGCCACCAAAACAAGGGTTCACTTTTTTTAGCGTCGAAATATCCTATTGAATCGATCTCTTGCATCCAAAGTCTCTTTCTGCTTGATAAAATAAAGAAAGGGGGGAATATTGGAACGAAATAAAAGTCAACCTGGATCAAGCTCCCTCTCAGAGAGAATATAACCGATTACTCGAATTCGAGAATCGGGATCTCCAGATCCGGGAGGGGAAAGAAAAAATCTATTTGCTTTTTCGAGAGATTCTTTCTAAACATCCTGTCTTAGCAGAAAAAGCTGCATACAATCCAAAAGAAACCTTGCTCGACTTCTTTGACGAAAAGCGGGGCATGCTAGCCACAACAGGCACAGGGACCCATTTTGAGCGGGACAGACTAAAAAACCAAGACATAAAATAAAAGAAATCAAATTTTTAGAGAGGGTTGGGCGGGATCTCAGAGAACGGGGAGTCTTCGTGACAATTGCTATTTCAGGTGAAAAATCCCTTCTTTCTTGTAAGTCTTCTCGGGCAGTCTACCCTGATATTGAATGCTTTCACATCTTACTGATTAGGCTTTCAGTTTCTTAAGGAGTGTGAAGCATGGGATCAGGAGTTGTCAACGAGAAGTAGCTCGTATAGAGGGCTAGATCCGGCTTGCATAAGACCTAAACCATGCTCTTACTATGTTATCTTTCCCTATCCTATGTGGTTGTCAACTATAAGGCTTATTCTTAGAAGGAGGAGTCGTGAGCACTCCCTCCCAGGCTAGCAGAAGGAAGAGCTCCCTGATGGCTAGAGATTCCTAGGTAATTTCCTTTATCTAAATGAGTTATCTGTCCCGTAGTGAGTGTGAGACAGAGAAGGATTAGCTCATAGGGAAAGGATGTGAGAACAGGGTATACCACCCTTAAGCTAGCCTGAAGCTTGATCCCCGCCCTTCTATAAGTCAAGCCCTTCTCTCCTCCCCTCCTGATGCTACACATCAGTTCAGAACTCCCTCCTTCACTTACTGAAAGCCAACGAAGGGAGTGCTTTTTGCTCCCTTAGTTAGGCGAGTGCCTTCTGCTGCTCTCCCTAATCTAGCAAAGAAGAATTGAGCGGCTTTCGCTTTTTCTTTAATTAAGTATACCTGCTGCTTGTGAGGTCAACAGCTGGGAAAGGGCTTGGCAGGTCAGCACACCGGTCATTGGAATAGTCCGCGAATCGAGAATCTGCCATGACAGAGGTATGATCCGATGGTCTGACTAGTGAAGTACGATTTCTTTTTGTTAGATAGTTCAGTGCGCTATGTCGGCTTCGGCTCAATCTCAGCTCAATAGGTTGAGCTCTTCCCTGCCAGCTCAGCTCCCGCTTTTCAGGGATTTCTGGGATATCATTGGGAATCGCTATCTGCCATCCTTGGCTCTGCTCAAGAATCCATTGCAATTGTGGAATCCCGTTCGAAATCAATCCCTTTTTTCTCTGTCTGTGCGCTTGGCATCGCTTTAGCCGCATTGCTATTGCTATCTGGGAATCGGGAATCATTCTTTTCTTTCTTTGCTTGGTACTGGTTTATTGGTTTATTAGATAAGAGTATATATCCCTATTTCTAAAGTGGGATTATCTTTCTATCTTTTAGTAGCCGAAGGGGAGCGTATATAAGACTTTTTCTAAGGCACGTAAGCCCGGTCGGTCGGTGCTTTCGGTTCTTCAATTAGATCCAGTTCTTGCCGGTGAGCGCTTCGGGTTCTGCTCTGCTCGGCGAGTTAGCTGCCCTTCTCATCCGTCCCTTCATCTCTCCTCACCTCACTATCAGATGTATTCGAAAGTGCACTGAACATTGCCTATCCCCCTTGAAAGAAATCCTACCTTCCAGCAAGCTCTCCTATAATAAAAGAGAGCAGCTACTAGTAGAGTAGTGGCATGGTCATCTAAAGAAGTATCCTTCAGGCTCAGTGCTCGGTAGGTCGTAGATAAAAGGCTTAGTTTTGATAGGCCTTGGCTGGATCTATTGCTCAGGCATGGTATGCTCGGGTGATGGTAAAGTGCGCTCGCTTCGCTTGCTTTTTAGTACTTCTTTGCCTTTGCCCGAGGAATCTAAAATGAATGCTAGAAATTGGTTTGATCGCTTTGCTTGAGAGATCCCCTCCGGTGCACTAAATAGGGCTTCTTTCATTCGATTCCCTGCCCCGAGAATCTCTTTCTTGTCATTCTCTTAAGCGTGACTCTATCAATCCTTCCAGGTAAGACTCAAGCTATGACAAGGCACCCACGTACGAGATACAGAAGGAAAGAGAAAAGGAGTGAACCCTATTCACAGCAAAAAGCGAGGCTCATAACATGCTGAAAGGAGAAAGAGCATCGAAATGCACAGTGAGAAGTAAAGTTCAGTAGTCAAAATAAATAAGGCAATTCCATTGATTCCTCATTACCGGTCGAAGCACCTGGTAGCTCCACTTCTTAATATGATCTTCTCACTGAGAAGGAGAAGCTAACTGAGAATGGGCAGATCTTGGACTAAATCATCCACTCAAGAGCATGGCGAGAATCAAGCCATTCGCTGAGAGAAAAAGTAGGTGTATACTTTTCGCTTTTGTTTTCCTCCATTCTAGAAGAGGTCGAAAGCACAACTAAAGAAGGCTTTTCCAGGTAGGATAAGGGCTGCTTCTATTGATACAGAAGGGAGACTTGGGATCACAGATCGGCTTAGACGAAATGCGGGCAGTTTCTCAATACCACATGGCCAAGCGGCGAAGCGAAGAGAAAGCCATTTTTTAACTACTTCTTTTTCAGTAAACTTGCCTCACCTACAGGGCTTTACAGCAAATGATATTGGTAGACGCGAGCTCCAGGGCCCGGAGATGTGATCGACGACCCAGCCAACTTGTATTAATGTTAGATAATGGCTAGATTGACCAGCAGTAGGTGTAGCGAAGGAACGCAGGGAGATATCTCAGTGACACAGCATTTCCAATAGCATGTTCTTTAGTTGGGAGGACGCCCTGAAAGAAAGAAAATGCTCCCACGTACTCTTCAGCTTTGCACCTTAACTATATTATATATAGTCCTCGGGCATCCGCAACAAAGAAGAATAGACGACGAGAGAGCTTGTTGAGCGAGGCTGCCGCCACTAGATCTATTGACCAGGGGTGGGCTTTAGCTACGATTCAATGAGTCCGATGGTCCGATGCTGGTAGGTTGACCCCGGACCTTTCATAATAGAATTCGAGCCTTTCTACCATGGCCCTTTCTGCTTTGGGCTAGACCACTTCTTGTTCGGAGAAATAGGCGAATTACAGGTTGAGATATTATTATTATTCATTCGAACAAAGCCCAATTCAAACTACATATATTCCATTCCCCTGGATTCTTAAGATATTTAGTGGAGTCCGGAACGGGTAAAGTCAAGTTTAATAGAGCCTTTAAATGAGAAATCCGCGGTGGACTATATCGTGTTCCTTATAGTTTCGATTGGGAATGTAAGCAAGGCAAACTTGTTTCTTTGACCCCTTGTATCACCACCTACAGGAATGGATTCCAGAGCGCTGCTTCCCACTGTTCATAACGAAGAATCGAACATTCTGTATATTGCGTTTAACCCAGGCCTAAGTATTCTCTTTCCACTGCCAGATCTCTTTCTTCAAACTACCCTTTCGCCGGGCCCGTGCAGAAGGTTGTTTTCGAGCCATACGGGTATTGAGGCATCCATTCCGAAGAAAGAATCCATAAAGGTTCTTTGCCTCCCCCGTCGGTCCAATATGACATGGTATCCCTATCGATCACTGGGCATCTTGCCATCTTTACTTTTACTTGCACTAAATCGTCCCTTGTACTTAACCAAATCTGAAATCAAGATTTGATAGCTGGATGTATGCGCCAAGCTGTGCTGAACCTATATGGTAAGGGTTGGATAGCTGGACGTTATTAGTTTGGTAGCGATAGGAGACTTGGGCCAATCCCTTCCTCTTAGCCACGCCCTGAGCATGGAACGAGACGAAGACATTGAAGAGATCCCTTCTTTTACTGTGGGTGAAGTAGATTCCTAGATCGAGGGGCTAGGCATAGCTTGACCGAAAGATCTTTGTAATAGGTGTTGGTTGAGTGAATTGGCTGATGCTTCTATTTGGACCACTTAAAAAAGATGTCATTAATGGTACCATTTCTACTATCAGGAAGGTGCTGCGAAGTCCATCGTTCTCTTTAAGCTAAAGGCGGCTCCTTCGGACACCGGATCACCCTAAACAAAACAGACACTGGTGGAATCAACCCTAAGGCACCCCTTTACTTTATCACCCTCGCGGCTACTCGGTTCGCATTGTTCTCTGTTAGTCTACTTGATATGACATATGACACCAACTGTGAAGTCTGACTTTGCCTTAGGCGCACCTTCCCTTTGGATCCTCGGCAAATGCCAATCATTAGTTCAAGTAGAGGAGTTCGGCTCAACCTACTTCTTCGTAATCAAGCCGAAGCACCTGATTCATCATCCTCATTAAAAGGGGCATTTGATAGGCCTCGAAAAGTCCCATCCCTCGTCTTAAAGGCGGTTTTCCATTCATCCCCCCGTCGGATTCTAATCTGATGATTACCACTTCTCAGATCTATCTTCGAAAACACACGCGATCCAGACAACATATCTAAGGGGAATCGATATTTTTTGGTAATTTTGTTGATGGCCCGACTATCAACGCACATTCGCCAGGTGCCATCCTTCTTTGAGGTCAAGAGAGCAGGCACAGCACAAGGTTTGGAACCCTCTCCCTGACAAGTCCCTTTTTAATCCGCTCGCTAACCTGCCTACTTAATTCTTCATGCTCCGATGGACTCATCCGAGTTGCAGCTTGATTCGGAAGAGAAAATCCTGGGATTAGATCGATCTGATGTTGAATGTCACATCTTGTCAAAACATAACCCCGTATTTTTCATTAAAAAAGAGCGATTTAAGCATTCACAAACTATAAGCTATGAGGACTTCCTTACTCAACTAGAATAGAAACAGTAAAGCTACCATCCCACAGGTAAGATTGAAGACCTCTCTTTCCTCTTCACTTCACTAGCTGCCCTATTCGCTTAGCTACTTGTCTCAGGTATTCCCACAACAGCGGATAAAACTACAGCGGATGGTAGCATCGGTTGCCGCTCTATCTATTCTCTTAGTTCCATAGCCGCGCTTCCTACTAGTCGGATAGGAACAACTAACTGCCTAGCTACAAGAAGAGAGCTACGAGCTAATAGCTAATAGGATAGGAAGCTACCTAAGAACCGAGCTACTAGGAAAGAAGACAGCTAGCAGCTAGGATAGGAACTAACAACTAGCTACTAGAGGAAGTCAAGAGAAATCCTAAACCTAAGAGCGGGAAATGCCTGATCCGATCAAAGCAGATTCCAGAATTGAAACCTTCCTCAAGCAATTGCCTCTTCATCTTTCTTTCCCCACGCCTTCCGCCTTTGCAGTTCTTGTCTCTCAAAAAGGGGAGTCCACTTCCCGATTCGACCCATTCCTCTAAGTTGGATCAGGCGCTGCAGACCTTTCAGACTCGAATCCAAAGTCAGCTGGATGCGTACCTTCCTAGACTTCGACTTCGAACCGAACCCTTGTCTTGTTTTTCAAGAATAGCTGAAATGGCTAGTTTCTTTACTGAAAACCTCGATTTGCACCCTAGAACATCAAAATAGGGGCATCCAAAAACGGGGATTTCAAAGCTCAAAACCTGCCCAGGAACAACCGAAACCTCATACGCGCCAGACAGCTGCCATACTGGAAGAACGAATTGACTCGACAAGGAAACCAAGTCAAAGGGTCGCGCCTGACAGCCAAGCCCGTGGAATGGTTGAAGGTAGCTCTCGCTCGCATGTGCGTTCCTCTAGTACTTCCTCAACCTGATCGTTCTGATTGAAGTCCGAACTAATTGGCAAGATATCCTTGCTTCATCCGATCTTCTTCTTCTAGGAGCATCCGATCCTTCGATTTCTATTTTCCTTTAGCTCTAGACTGTCAAGCATCTCAAACTTCGATTTCAGATTAGTCAACCTTGCCATTGAAAGAAAGAAAAGATCAAGAATCAGAAGCGCCTTCAAGCAAGTCTACTGGAATCAAGGATTGAGTCGCAGGTTCACTCCTCCAATCTAGTGGTCAAGCCTGAAAGCCAATCCCTGAGAACCCGACAACTCGGCTAGCCCGGATCCATCTCATAGGCTTCTTTGGTGGCTTTCCCCCTTCGCTACTTTCTTAAGATTGAAATGAAAGTCAAGGAACCTATAGACAAAACGCTGGTTTGGCTCATCTAGATCAAAAAAATCTTCCATTGGCAGCCATCGATTTCAGAGCCTAAAACCAGCAAAGCGAGCAAGTTTGGAAAGGAGGGACTCATTCCACCCGCCGCTTGGATTGCTGAAATCGCTCAATTGAAGCCAAACCGGGTTGGGTTCCTCGATAGAGTCTATTGAGATGCCAGTCAACGGTTGGCAGGGCTTGTTATGCCCAATACTTTTGATAAAGGATTCCCGGAAGAATTGGCATTTTGCCTTGCCTTTCTTAGAGTTCGAAATCCCTATCCAAGCTGATCCTACTCGGATTTTACTTCATCTCCAACCCCAGAACCAAAAACCTCCCTGGAGCTTGGTCATCCCAGATGAGCTGAGCTACGAAGTTTGGCATTCGTGAGGACGCAGCCCTGTCAGAAAGGGCATTCTCGCTTATCTGTATATGAGAATTTGAGAATTGGGTCACCGCGGCAGAGCTTCAATCGAAATAGTGATTCTTTGGCCAGGTTTGCTTATCCAACCCTCGAGTGCAAAGGCATCTCATTAGGTCCCTTTCAAAGGCCCTAAAACGCCTAAACCCGGCCTTGCAACTAGGAACCTAGACAGAAGAACGGAATCGTAGCCTTCAAGCTGACGTCTGAATATCTCATTCATAATCCGACGAGTTCAATTTCAAAAGGGGCGGTTTCATAGCTCTAGCTTGCTGCGTCAACTGGCCCTTCGTCATCCTTTCTGTGAGGTAGCTTGTCTCCTCCAGCTTGTCTGGTTAATGGGGCTCTCTATTCAAAGATTCAAGAAGTCACTCCGCTTTCTGGGATGGAGAAGTTTCTTTGATTCATTCGCCCTACGTGATCATCTACTTTCTTCCAGTGGAGAAGGGACAGACCTTCCCCGTCTAGTCGAATAAGTCAAAGCAATTTTGGTCACAGAAATGGGAGAGACAAAAGAAAATCTCAAATCTTAGCCAATCCCTTGGAAGAAGGTAATCTTCCCTCTCGCCTGTGCTTGTGCGTTCCTATCTCTTATGAATGAGTCAACCGGATCGTGAAGATCTTACTTTATCTGCGGAACCAAACCTGGAGTTGATCTGCTCTGAATCCTCAACTTTGAACCAACTCAAGATCGAATTTAAGGCTAGGTTTATATAGGCAAAACGGGGGTTGGCGGCATCTGACATCAAATCACCTTAGCTTCATCAACAAGGTCTCTTTCAAGGCCCTTCCTATGAGCAAGAGAAAAAGCAGACCTCCAAGCGGTCAACAGACCGGGTCCAGCCAACAAGCTTGAGCTATGAAAGAGAACAACTACTATATATATATATGAATTATTGAGAACGAAAGCGAGCGAATGAGAATTGAAATGAAGAGAAAGGGATCCGAGGTTTTTCTTCTTGAACTCTTTCGAAGTGGAATGTAGATGAGGACTGAAGCGAGCAGGATTGACCTTCAAGCTCTCGTTCGCTAGTCCACAGACTGTCAATGATGGGTCTGACTCAGATGCAAGTCAGACAATGTCGATTCGATTGGGCCTTTTCACACTCGATCCGTTCCAGTCGATCCTGAGCATCGATGTTGAAGATCGATTGCAAGAAGCACAAGATCTATTGCAGTTCCCCCCGTGAGCTGCCTTTTAGCAGTCGATCTTGAACACTTTATCTTAACTTAAGATCGATTGCAAGTGCCTCAAGGCCTGATTCTCATCCTTACTTACTGTCAAGGTCAAGGGAGCGGGCAGGCGCAGATTATGATAAAGAAGATGGGGGAAGAGAGAACAAGACGGGGTGAAGTGGGCTCAGGCCACAAATTCACCAAATGTAGGGTTTTGTACGTTTTATGGCATGTGATTATGATGATAATGGAGGAGTACATGATCTGCGTGAAACGAAAGATTCTTCTAAACTTACTTTGCATAGAAGAGATGGACTTCCAATCCAAAATTGCTTGTGGTTGCCTCCTGGCCATGCGCCATCGATTCCAGTTGGAAGCCCCTTCTTATTCGCTCTTCAGCAACTTCTTGTGCTCTAAAACACTAGAACGACTTGCCTCATAAGAGAAATGACCTGCGGGAACTCCCGCCAGCCCCAGGCGGCTACTGATCTTTCGGAGCCTAAGAGTGGGCTCCATTACCCTTTCGCAATCTTCGGCTTGCCTTTATGGTTTGCTTGAAGCAAGAACAATTGATGAGTGAGCAGTGGAACCAATCTCCAATCCCGAGGCGAAACAACCAACCGGTCCTTTGAACAATACAGTAATAAAAAAGTACGATGCTTGCAGGCCAGAGCAGCTTGCTCGGTCTTTTGTTTGAGGTTTTTATTCGTGCAACAGGAATACTTAGTATAGGAACGGACCCGAACAGGAAGATAGTCGATCACACAGAGTCGTAGAATCACTGAACGAGCCTTCGTGTGACGAAGTCGGATCGGAAGTGACATAATATACCTCCTCCGAACCCTCAACAATAGAACGTGTGTGTTCCCAGTAGGGATTATAACGGAGGAGTGCAGAAGGGCTTTTGGAAGAGCGCTCCGCGTGTTTTTTTCCTATCTAGAACCCCCTGTGAGAAAGAGCCGCTCTACCCCCCTCATTCATGATTCATGTGAGGAAAGAAGGAGGAAAGAAATAGGCGATCTCGTTAGCATGAACCGTCCAAATTTCACCTCCCCTGGACGAACAATCGACAAGCCAGACATTATTTCCAATGCAAAATAAAAGAATTTTACGATCTGATTCTGGAGGAGAATACATGCCCACGGAATTCTCTCAATATCTTATCCAGAGGCACTGTTCATCAGAGATCTTGTGCGTATACTCCTGGAATAGCTGAGAGGAAAAAGAGATACTTATTGTAAACGGTTAGAGCTATGATGTTTGGGATGAATGTACCCCGTTTGGGTAGAAGCTGTGTTGACCGCAACATACTTGATCAATCGCATACCGTCTAAGTTCTTGCTGGAAGCATCCCTGAGGACTCTTATTTAAAAGTATTTGGCTGCTATTCTCTTTTTTATTTTTTCTTTAAAGAAAGGAAGCTAACGAAAGAAAGCGAGCTCAACGAAACAAGCGAAGCGAGCAGCAAGAGAAGATCGGTAGTAGAAGGTAACGAAATAGAGACTCAGAGAGAGATCAGAAGCTAAATTCGGCAAAAATAAGGCTGAACCCTGGTGACGCCTATTGTAGTGTAGCACCTGGGGCCGCACGACTCAGGCAGACTCTCTACCCGTGCGCGTGTCTATTTCGCTTTAGGAGGTATCAGAGCGGAGTTATGGGTAAATCCCTTTCGGATTTCTGCTAATTCTCTTCTTGTTGCACCATGTCCAAGCTTGACGATAGCAGTGGAGCGCTGTCTGCGGCGGCTGTTGCTAAGGAAACACTCAAGGATCGAGTGACCCAACTTGATGGCAAGGTCGACCATTTGGGCGGACAAGTGTAGACTATGGCAGAAAGGCAGGAG